CATTCCATAACATAAAAAAGTTTGGAAATTCATCCAGTCAACACAATAATCATATTATATTCGTAGAAATAACAAAACGGATCCTTTGCTCCGATGTTTCAAACCACTCCATTCCTTTGTTTCTGATGATGTTTTTGAAGAATTGAATCCATTGATTGATTCATAGTATCTGTTCCTCCATAGTATGGAGGGACTCCCCCGAAGCAAGAAGAAAGAAGGAATCAATTGATTTTCTGGATGACACAATATGGATTTCTATAGATGAGACATCCTGCAAATCATTTCGATACTAATCTTACTCTAGAAAAAGAAAATTTCAAGCAAAAAAAAGACTCTTAATGCTCCGGGCGAAAAGATGAAATCTTGGATTTTTGCGCATATCCCAATCCTTATTGATTATCTCATCACAGTTAAAATTTTCTTTTTTTTACTTTTTTTATAAGTTCATTTTTTTTTATAAGTTCATTGAAGAAGTTTTATTTGCTCAGTAAGTTACTCCCACCCCTTTTTTTGTTTGTCCACTACTTCTTATGAATCGAAACAAACGAGTTCCGATAGAACTGGAAAATCAAATAAATAGTAATCTTTGACGAACAGGATCAAGAATCATTATTATTTCCACACAAGAAAAGGAATTTTCCACCCTTTTCTTGTGTGGAAGATTAGGAAGACGAGTAATCCCTCCTAGAATCATTTGTTCCTTTCATTTATCCGCGTGTATTCTCCTCCTACTTATGCCTATTATCTATTAGAATTCGATTCTATTAGGTACAAAAAAACTATTGATGCATTACATGGCATTTACAATCTGCCAATGGGAGGCCTAGCATAGTCACAACACTCCCATTTTGATTGAAAAAAAGAAGGGGGGATCCAGTAGTCTTCTTCGCAATATACATACTATTGCTAGGAATGGGATACAAGCAATTTCCGGCATCTCGCAGAAAAATAGTATAAACAAAGCAAGCAAAACATTTTCCATGATTTTTTTGAATCATACATAATTGCATCGATCACAACAATTCGGCTCTTTTTACCAGCTTGATGAATCCGTAGATCTAGAAATTCATTTCGGACAATTGAACCTTCTCAAACTGTTTCTTTTTTAGAACCAAAAAGATTTGTGCCAGAATAACAGATGCCAAGAAGAACAACAAACCTTGGACACGTAATGGATCTTGAAGTACTATTTCTGCATCTCCCTGACCAAATCCACCCACATTGGGATTACTCGTTAATGGTTGATCAAGCTTGATAGATTCACCCTCTGAAACAAGAAGTTCTGGTCCTGGAGGTATAATATCAACCACTTGGTGTCCATCCGATGCGTCAGCTATGGTTATTTCATACCCCCCTTTTTCTTTACGTACTATTCTGCTTACTATACCTGCTGCTGTAGCATTATAGACTGTATTGTTACTCTTGTTCCCATCGGGATAAATCTGACCTCTTCCCCTGTTCCCACCTACATATATGGGATACTTTAAGAAGTGAACGTCTTTCTTAGTAGCAGGGTCCGGGGAAAGAATGGGAAAGACGATTTCACTATATTTCTGACCAGGAACAGGACCTACCACAAGAATATTTCTTTTAGTGGGGCGATAACTCTGAAAAGACAGATTGCCTATCTTTTCTTTCATCTCGGGAGAAATACGATCGGGGGGAGCTAATTCGAATCCCTCGGGTAAAATAAGAACAGCCCCCACATTCAAAGCCCCCTTTTTCCCATTAGCAAGAACTTGTTTCAGTTGCATATCATAAGGGATTCTAACAACTGCTTCAAATACAGTATCAGGAAGCACAGCTTGTGGAACCTCAATATCCACGGGCTTATTAGCTAAATGGCAATTGGCGCATACAATACGCCCAGTTGCTTCTCGTGGATTTTCATAACCCTGCTGCGCAAAAATGGGATATGCATTTGAAATAGATGTCCGAGTTATGACATATATCATGATCGATACGGAAATGAATCGAGTCATCTGTTCCTTTACCCAAGAAAAGGTATTTCTATTTTGCATGGTCCAATTATTGATCCCGGAAATTTCTACAATAAATTAGGTAGGTAGCTAGTATAGTTCCCTATCCACGATTCTGCCATTGTACTGGAGGGGGAATCCCTTAGACGGGTAGAAGTATAAAGAGTGAGTCAGATTAAAAATGGTTTGTTTATGTACGAAGTAACATTCGGATTTGATTGATATCGGCAGATCAAATGAGTTCTTCATTCATTCATTGAATGATAAACCACTACAAGTGAAGGAGATACACGATTTAAATAATGGAAGATCCAATATTTCAAAATTGTATCTAGAATGACTGGAAAAGTGGAAACAAGACCAGATATAATTTGATTGTTATGAGCAAATCCAAAATCTTTGTAAACCGAACCAATCATTAGTTCCCAACCATGGGGCGAGTGGAATCCGATACATAAATCAGTTAATAAAAGAATAGAAAAAGCTTTTATTGTGTCGCTTAAGTTATAGAGGAATTCCTGAACCCAAGAATTAAGAATGACAAGTTCTTCATTACCCAGAATAGAATAACCACTTAGAATAGCAAAACAGATTATATTTGTCGAGAAATGCAAAATTATATGGATATGATCTTCATTGTGCATTTTGACCAATTGTATTGTTTCTTTGTGGATTCCTATACGAAGCTTTTGTATCTGTGTCTCCGGGTACTCCTTTATCATTTCGTCCAACAGGAATAGTTGTTCTAATTCTATGAATCTTTCTAGAACGTTCTTCTCTTGAATATCATTCAAAAAAGTTTCGGATTGCCTTGTATTCCACCAATTAGTAACTAAAGGTTCCAGACTTTTATTAAATGAGAGAGAGATCCACCAGGGCAAAAAGACTATAGATGCAAGATATGGGAGGGGAGTCAATGCTTTCTTTTTTGGCACTTTTAATCTGTTCTGTAAATTGTTAATGAAACTGCTTCATTCGCCGACTCTATCTGATCCGATATTTCTATGAAGCATGAGTTCTATAACAAGGTATGGAACCTATGGATCGGATCTATTCCTTCTTTTTTTTTTTTGAATTGTTTAGTCCTTGGATCTAGAAAGAATATAGAAATAGAATAAAGGTCCGTTTCGAATGAAGAAATAATCAAGTTCCCAGATATCTCAATTGGTCAAATTCGAACCAATTGTATCTTCATTTGTTCCTTTCGATGAATGCCCGAAAAACCACTTGAAGTAATGAATATTATTCGGATTTCGAGACGAAAGAACTCCCCCTGGATCAATCAATTATTTCGAAATGTTTCACTGGCTACCCACAGCCCAGGAATAATTGAGGGGATATTTCTGAAGAATATTGATGATGAAATCCGAAATGGGTGGCAAAACAAGAGAGAAATTGAATAGTTATGAGAGATCCAATCGTTTGGTCATCAAGGAGCAAAAGAAAGGATAAAAAAAAAAGAAACATCGATTAACGAAAGAGAGATAATTTACGAGATACGATCTATCTGTATCTAACGTATCAATTCAAAATATTGGTCCTAAAAAGATGAATTCTGTACTGTATTCCGAAATGTTCTGATATGTGTGATGAATACATACTTATTAGATTTGTTACTAGTATGAAAGAATTGAGTTTAGTTCCATATGTAAAAAAAAGAGTTTTTGTTTTGGTGGATAAAAATAGCTTCTTATTATGGTTGTTCCGTATTCGTCCGCCTGCTTTATTCTATGGGCCACAACACAACGGTATTACCAACGGAACGGGGGAAATAGAATCGAACATATTTTGCTCGAATAAACGTTCCGAAGAAACTTCAGTTATATTAAAAAGGGGATTCCTGAGTTCCTTCCCTCATGCGGAGAAAGCATTCATTCTTCAGTTCATTTCAAAATACTTCAATTGGTACGCGCAAGAAATAGGCCAATTCAGCAGCTTTTTGTTCAATTTCTCGTGGAGTAAAATTCTCATCGGTACGAGTCAAGGGAATGGCTCCCTGGCCTCTGATTTCCATATAAAGGACACGACGAGGATAAAGACCCTCTTTAACTTCCATTCTGATTGACTGGATATCTCTCATAAGGAATCGAAGGAAGATGCGACGATTTATTCCAGGAAATCCCCAACGAAAAATACACACTATTCCTTCTTTTCTATCAAAAAGATCATAACCACTACCTACATTCCACGAAATTGTGCACCACAAATAGGAACTAATGAACAGACCGGCGATCCCATAGAAAGACATCACGATTCCTTGGGGAAAAAAAAGGATTTCCTGAGAGGGAAATACGGATATCAGATTCCTACCAAGATAACTGGAAGTTCCAACCAATAAGAATCCTAGTGAACCTAAAAAAAGGATACAGGCCCAGCAGAAATTACTTGTTTTTCGAGACCCCGTTACAAGTTCTATCCATATACGTTCGGATTGCCAGTTCATACTCGATCCAGTTGCATTCTATTGGAATTGAGAGAATAGAATAAGCCAAATGAATTTGACTTTACTTTTTTTTGTTTTGATCCCGAAGTAACTCTCATCAACTAGCACTATTATGATGTAAACCATTAGGAGTAATTCATCGAATTGGTTAGATATAAAATAAGAACATCCCCTTCATATGATCCCACTATGTATATCTACATACATATAGATACATTGACTTTCTATTTCAGATATTCGCTGATCTATTTGAAAACAAAAACAGCTATACCCACATATAATATACATGCATTTATCCATATATCATGGATCTGCATGCATAACAATAACAGCTTTTTTATTTGTGCTCGGAGGGAGTCACATGTCGTACCGTACCCTATTCCACTAAAAGATATCTGTATTATGATCCAAGTCCAAGTGTTAAAATAAATTGATGAGATTTGATCCCATCGGATCTAAACAATCTTGTTTTTTTGAACATGAAGAGATAAAGAAGCCATTGCAATTGCCGGAAATACTAGGCCCACTAAAGGCACAAAAATAGAGGGTAAATTGAAATCTGTCATAGAATAGGTGCCTCGATTTAATATTTGTACTTGTTAGAAATTTGTACTTGTTAGAAATATATCTTATGATAAGTATATTTATTATAAGTATATAATAAGTGCAAGGAATGTAGAACTAAATAAGTGTACCTATTCATCTTTCTACACAAAATATATGTATGATAATCCGCTTTTTTATTCTTGTTCTCCCGTCCTTATCTTATAATAAAGAGTTTCTTACGAGTTCCCTAAGGATTCGTTAGAATCCGATCCAACAGGGATTCATAGTAAAAAAAAAGGAGGTTCTCGGGAGATATAGATATAGAAATATGCAACATTTCTATTATAGATTTTCATTATTCTATATATTAATACGTAAGAAGGAAGGGAACATGAAATTCTTTTCATTTTCCCAATTCTATTCCGCGGAAAGAAGAATTCACTCTTTTCTCCTCTTTATTTTATAGAGGGTTCCTGATTTCTAATCATCAATAGGGGTAGGATAAAAAATCTGGAGAAAATAAAAATCAAAAAAGTAATTATCCGAAACTTCTGATTCTGACTATAGAACTTATGTCACCAAAGAAAACCCCATTCTTCTTATTTGGACTTTGATTGCGATGAACTAAAGTTCGCTACAAATAACTGAGCCTAGTACTAGTGCTCTACTTTAATTTTGAGTCAAGGGAAAGAAACCGTGTAGCTGAAATAACTCACTCAGAACACCTTTTAAAGGGTTACGTGGTACGATTGGATCAAATAAGCCCTTATGGAATGAATACTCAGCCGCTTGTGAACCCTCGGGTACTGTCTTATTCAATGTTTGTTCAATTACTCTTTTACCCGCAAATGCAATGTAGGCATTGGGTTCAGCAATAATGATATCTCCCAACATACCAAAACTGGCTGTCACTCCACCGGTTGTAGGAGATGTAAGGATTGATACATAGAATAACTTTTTATTTGATTGATAATCATATAAAGCGGAAGATATTTTAGCCATTTGCATCAAGCTCAAACTTCCTTCTTGCATGCGTGCTCCTCCAGAAGCACACACCATAATAACAGGTAAAGATCTATTAGTAGCATACTCGATCAAACGGGTGATTTTCTCGCCTACTACGGATCCCATACTACCTCCCATGAACTCAAAATCCATAACCCCCATTGCTATGGGAATACCGTTTAGTTGACCTATGCCTGTTTGAACAGCCTCAGTTAAACCTGTCTTTCTTTGATACGAATCGATACGATCTCTATAAGGCTCCTCTTCCGAGTGAAATTCAATGGGGTCGATAGAGACCATGTCTTCATCCATAGGATCCCAAGTGTCCGGATCAATCGAAAGTTCGATTCTATCTGAACTACTCATTTTCAAATGATATCCACATTGTTCACAAATATTCATTTTTGACTTAAAAAATTTCTTATAATTTAATCCATAACAATTTTCGCATTGAACCCATAAATGTCTGTATTTTTGATTTATATCGAAATCATTCGATCCTTCTCCTATATCACTGTCATTACCGCCAGTTCTTATATTAGAATTCCCACTATCACTACCACTTATACTTTCACCACTACAAATATAACTATAAATGTAACTATCAATACGGATTTCAGAACGAAGATAACTATCAATGCAACTATTAATGTGATTATTCCAACTATATTTAGTATCATACATGTCACAATCATAGTAGCGATTGTCACTCTTAGACCCATTATTCAGATAACTAGAAAAAGAACTTTCTAGTTCACTCAGAAAAGAACTATCATTGTCAATCTCAAAAATCTGATTTTCAATATCAAAATATACGGAATAACCGTTACCATTACTATCCCTAACTAAAAAAGTTTCATCAGAGATGAAACTCCAAATGTCCCTGACACCTAAAAAATGATCAACATTACTGCAACTATAACTGCCACTATCGCTCCAACTAGGAATGTTTTTATCCGTATCATTTAGAATGGGGTCTTCACTTCCACTGGTATTTCCAATAGGACAGCCAAGACTGTCCATTGATTTACTTAGCCCACACCTGCGTTCTAACTCCTCGTTAGACAATATCGAATTGAACCACCATTTTTCCATAGAGCCTTCCTGCCCCCTATTTGAAAATACAATAGATGAATAGTCATTCGATGAATAATCATTTTACTATTTCATTTCCTATCGGAATAAGCATATAGATCCAATTACTAGGATCATTAACTAATAACGAGTTAGCATTGAAAGAAATGATTCTGGGAATCCGGGGTATCAATTCACTATATATGATGGAACCTTTTCTTCAATTAAAGAGGGGTTTCTCCCATGTCATGTACAAATTCTCATCGAAAAGATAAATATTTGCTCCCTCCTATGAAGAATTCATTTTCATAGAATCTTTTATAATAGAATATTAAGTGCCTATTGCAACACGGAATGAAAGGGACAATATACAGGATGGGTAGAAGGAGTTGTGACCCTTGGCTTGATCTATGGTCCGAAACTACGGGATATAAAATGATCCACCAATCCTAA